AAAAATCCAAGATTTCATCTTTTCGCCCGGAGCATTAAGAGTCTTTTTTTTGCTTGAAATTTTCTTTTTTATTTTTACTTTTTTTTATTTTATAAGTTCATTTTTTTTTGATAAGTTCATTGAAGAAGTTTTATTTGCTCAGTAAGTTACTCCCACCCCTTTTTTTGTTTGTCCACTACTTCTTATGAATCGAAACAAACGAGTTCCGATAGAACTGGAAAATCAAATAAATAGTAATCTTTGACGAACAGGATCAATAATCATTATTATTTCCACACAAGAAAAGGAATTTTCCACCCTTTTCTTGTGTGGAAGATTAGGAAGACGAGTAATCCCTCCTAGAATCATTTGTTCCTTTCATTTATCCGCGTGTATTCCCCTCCTACTTATGCCTATTATCTATTAGAATTCGATTCTATTAGGTACAAAAAAACTATTGATGCATTACATGGCATTTACAATCTGCCAATGGGAGGCCTAGCATAGTCACAACACTCCCATTTTGATTGAAAAAAAGAAGGGGGGATCAAGTAGTCTTCTTCACAATATACATACTATTGCTAGGAATGGGATACAAGCAATTTCCGGCATCTCGCAGAAAAACAGTATAAACAAAGCAAGCAAAACATTTTCCATGATTTTTTTGAATCATACATAATTGCATCGATCACAACAATTCGGCTCTTTTTACCAGCTTGATGAATCCGTGGATCTAGAAATTCATTTCGGACAATTGAACCTTCTCAAACTGTTTCTTTTTTAGAACCAAAAAGATTTGTGCCAGAATAACAGATGCCAAGAAGAACAACAAACCTTGGACACGTAATGGATCTTGAAGTACTATTTCTGCATCTCCCTGACCAAATCCACCCACATTGGGATTACTCGTTAATGGTTGATCAAGCTTGATAGATTCACCCTCTGAAACAAGAAGTTCTGGTCCTGGAGGTATAATATCAACCACTTGGTGTCCATCCGATGCGTCAGCTATGGTTATTTCATACCCCCCTTTTTCTTTACGTACTATTCTGCTTACTATACCTGCTGCTGTAGCATTATAGACTGTATTGTTACTCTTGTTCCCATCGGGATAAATCTGACCTCTTCCCCTGTTCCCACCTACATATATGGGATACTTTAAGAAGTGAACGTCTTTCTTAGTATCAGGGTCCGGGGAAAGAATGGGAAAGACGATTTCACTATATTTCTGACCAGGAACAGGACCTACCACAAGAATATTTCTTTTAGTGGGGCGATAACTCTGAAAAGACAGATTGCCTATCTTTTCTTTCATCTCGGGAGAAATACGATCGGGGGGAGCTAATTCGAATCCCTCGGGTAAAATAAGAACAGCCCCCACATTCAAAGCCCCCTTTTTCCCATTAGCAAGAACTTGTTTCAGTTGCATATCATAAGGGATTCTAACAACTGCTTCAAATACAGTATCAGGAAGCACAGCTTGTGGAACCTCAATATCCACGGGCTTATTAGCTAAATGGCAATTGGCGCATACAATACGCCCAGTTGCTTCTCGTGGATTTTCATAACCCTGCTGCGCAAAAATGGGATATGCATTTGAAATAGATGTCCGAGTTATGACATATATCATGATCGATACGGAAATGAATCGAGTCATCTGTTCCTTTACCCAAGAAAAGGTATTTCTATTTTGCATGGTCCAATTATTGATCCCGGAAATTTCTACAATAAATTAGGTAGGTAGCTAGTATAGTTCCCTATCCACGATTCTGCCATTGTACTGGAGGGGGAATCCCTTAGACGGGTAGAAGTATAAAGAGTGAGTCAGATTAAAAATGGTTTGTTTATGTACGAAGTAACATTCGGATTTGATTGATATCGGCAGATCAAATGAGTTCGTCATTCATTCATTGAATGATAAACCACTACAAGTGAAGGAGATACACGATTTAAATAATGGAAGATCCAATATTTCAAAATTGTATCTAGAATGACTGGAAAAGTGGAAACAAGACCAGATATAATTTGATTGTTATGAGCAAATCCAAAATCTTTGTAGACCGAACCAATCATTAGTTCCCAACCATGGGGCGAGTGGAATCCGATACATAAATCAGTTAATAAAAGAATAGAAAAAGCTTTTATTGTGTCGCTTAAGTTATAGAGGAATTCCTGAACCCAAGAATTAAGAATGACAAGTTCTTCATTACCCAGAATAGAATAACCACTTAGAATAGCAAAACAGATTATATTTGTCGAGAAATGCAAAATTATATGGATATGATCTTCATTGTGCATTTTGACCAATTGTATTGTTTCTTTGTGGATTCCTATACGAAGCTTTTGTATCTGTGTCTCCGGGTACTCCTTTATCATTTCGTCCAACAGGAATAGTTGTTCTAATTCTATGAATCTTTCTAGAACGTTCTTCTCTTGAATATCATTCAAAAAAGTTTCGGATTGCCTTGTATTCCACCAATTAGTAACTAAAGGTTCCAGACTTTTATTAAATGAGAGAGAGATCCACCAGGGCAAAAAGACTATAGATGCAAGATATGGGAGGGGAGTCAATGCTTTCTTTTTTGGCACTTTTAATCTGTTCTGTAAATTGTTAATGAAACTGCTTCATTCGCCGACTCTATCTGATCCGATATTTCTATGAAGCATGAGTTCTATAACAAGGTATGGAACCTATGGATCGGATCTATTCCTTCTTTTTTTTTTGAATTGTTTAGTCCTTGGATCTAGAAAGAATATAGAAATAGAATAAAGGTCCGTTTCGAATGAAGAAATAATCAAGTTCCCAGATATCTCAATTGGTCAAATTCGAACCAATTGTATCTTCATTTGTTCCTTTCGATGAATGCCCGAAAAACCACTTGAAGTAATGAATATTATTCGGATTTCGAGACGAAAGAACTCCCCCTGGATCAATCAATTATTTCGAAATGTTTCACTGGCTACCCACAGCCCAGGAATAATTGAGGGGATATTTCTGAAGAATATTGATGATGAAATCCGAAATGGGTGGCAAAACAAGAGAGAAATTGAATAGTTATGAGAGATCCAATTGTTTGGTCATCAAGGAGCAAAAGAAAGGATAAAAAAAAAGAAACATCGATTGACGAAAGAGAGATAATTTACGAGATACGATCCATCTGTATCTAACGTATCAATTCAAAATATTGGTCCTAAAAAGATGAATTCTGTACTGTATTCCGAAATGTTCTGATATGTGTGATGAATACATACTTATTAGATTTGTTACTAGTATGAAAGAATTGAGTTTAGTTCCATATGTAAAAAAAAGAGTTTTGGTGGATAAAAATAGCTTCTTATTATGGTTGTTCCGTATTCGTCCGCCTGCTTTATTCTATGGGCCACAACACAACGGTATTACCAACGGAACGGGGGAAATAGAATCGAACATGTTTTGCTCGAATAAACGTTCCGAAGAAACTTCAGTTATATTAAAAAGGGGATTCCTGAGTTCCTTCCCTCATGCGGAGAAAGCATTCATTCTTCAGTTCATTTCAAAATACTTCAATTGGTACGCGCAAGAAATAGGCCAATTCAGCAGCTTTTTGTTCAATTTCTCGTGGAGTAAAATTCTCATCGGTACGAGTCAAGGGAATGGCTCCCTGGCCTCTGATTTCCATATAAAGGACACGACGAGGATAAAGACCCTCTTTAACTTCCATTCTGATTGACTGGATATCTCTCATAAGGAATCGAAGGAAGATGCGACGATTTATTCCAGGAAATCCCCAACGAAAAATACACACTATTCCTTCTTTTCTATCAAAAAGATCATAACCACTACCTACATTCCACGAAATTGTGCACCACAAATAGGAACTAATGAACAGACCAGCGATCCCGTAGAAAGACATCACGATTCCTTGGGGAAAAAAAAGGATTTCCTGAGAGGGAAATACGGATATCAGATTCCTACCAAGATAACTGGAAGTTCCAACCAATAAGAATCCTAGTGAACCTAAAAAAAGGATACAGGCCCAGCAGAAATTACTTGTTTTTCGAGACCCCGTTATAAGTTCTATCCATATACGTTCGGATTGCCAGTTCATACTCGATCCAGTTGCATTCTATTGGAATTGAGAGAATAGAATAAGCCAAATGAATTTGACTTTACTTTTTTTTTGTTTTGATCCCGAAGTAACTCTCATCAACTAGCACTATTATGATGTAAACCATTAGGAGTAATTCATCGAATTGGTTAGATATAAAATAATAACATCCCCTTCATATGATCCCACTATGTATATCTACATACATATAGATACATTGACTTTCTATTTCAGATATTCGCTGATCTATTTGAAAACAAAAACAGCTATACCCACATACAATATACATGCATTTATCCATATATCATGGATCTGCATGCATAACAATAACAGCTTTTTGATTTGTGCTCGGAGGGAGTCACATGTCGTACCGTACCCTATTCCACTAAAAGATATCTGTATTATGATCCAAGTCCAAGTGTTAAAATAAATTGATGAGATTTGATCCCATCGGATCTAAACAATCTTGTTTTTTTGAACATGAAGAGATAAAGAAGCCATTGCAATTGCCGGAAATACTAGGCCCACTAAAGGCACAAAAATAGAGGGTAAATTGAAATCTGTCATAGAATAGGTGCCTCGATTTAATATTTGTACTTATTAGAAATTTGTACTTGTTAGAAATATATCTTATGATAAGTATATTTATTATAAGTATATAATAAGTGCAAGGAATGTAGAACTAAATAAGTGTACCTATTCATCTTTCTACACAAAATATATGTATGATAATCCGCTTTTTTATTCTTGTTCTCCCGTCCTTATCTTATAATAAAGAGTTTCTTACGAGTTCCCTAAGGATTCGTTAGAATACGATCCAACAGGGATTCATAGTAAAAAAAAAGGAGGTTCTCGGGAGATATAGATATAGAAATATGCAACATTTCTATTATAGATTTTCATTATTCTATAGATTTTCATTATTCTATATAT